CTGCTCAAAGGAGCAGTAATAGGTAGGGATGACAGGATTTGAACCCGTGACATTTTGTACCCAAAACAAACGCGCTACCAAGCTGCGCCACATCCCTTCCATTATTCTACAGTCTCATTGTATAAAATTACTGTTTTGTTTTCCACATCATTATTTCGTCGGTTGATCTACACAATTTTCTGCCCATTTCATCTTTTTGGTCTCATTTAAGATATGTTTAACATAATAATATTTATTATATATAATAAAAAAAATTAGTATTTTTCGGAAATGCTTGGTAAGAGGTTTTTTTGGTTTTAATTTAAGATTCTAAGAAAGGGTAAAATCTTATTTACTGGATCATTGTATAACTCAATTTAACTTAAAGACTATGTGTACAATTCGAACCGGTCCTTAACTACATATGCCTCTGATCATATATGCATTATCTGTATTACAATAAATAAACAAGGGAGGTTTTTCAATGCGAGATTTTAAAACATATCTCTCCGTGGCACCAGTACTAAGTACACTATGGTTCGGGGCTTTGGCAGGTCTATTGATAGAGATTAATCGTTTTTTTCCGGATGCGTTGACATTCCCCTTTTTTTCATTCTAGTTATTGACATGGGAAGGGATGAAGAAGATTAAAGATACAATCAAATATCTGTGACTAACCCCTCTTCTCCTCTTTTCTCTTTTTTCCCTTTTTAGAATAAGGGAGGAAAGAGAAAAAATAAAAGTGGATTCGATTCAACATCTGCGAGACCTGGGTTCAAGTTCGAATTCTAAAATGAATATTAATAATAGAAAAATGGGTTTAGAATAAGAATAGAAAATACGCGTCGAAGGAAAAAGTATTACAAGATATTTAACTGAAAACTAAAATACTGTACTTCGATTTGAAATAGAGTTTAGAAATTTTTATATTCCTTATTATTTACTATGACTTTCATTTACTATAGTTTTTATAATTGGATTTCGAGTTAGTAACTTCTATTTTTTTTCCTTCCTTTCTTCTTAATATCGAATCGAAAATAGACGAGTTGAGTAAATAAAAAATCCAAGGGGGTTCATGGCCAAGGGTAAAGACGTACGAGTAACGGTGATTTTGGAATGTACCGATTGTGTTCGAAACAGTGTTAATAAGGTATCAACGGGGATTTCCAGATATATTACTCAAAAGAACCGGCACAATACACCCAATCGATTAGAATTGAAAAAATTCTGTCCCTATTGTTACAAGCATACGGTTCATGGGGAGATAAAGAAATAGATCGAGCTGAGTATCTATATCTTACCCTTTCCTTGAAAGGGACAAAATGGCATTATATATAACATATTTAAATAGAAAAGAAAAAAAATCCTATTTAGAATAGCGTTAAAATGAATTAGACTTAAGAACTAGGATTTTCGGGATAAGGAATAAACTAAAACAAACCATGGATAAATCCAAACGATCTTTTCTTAAATCCAAGCGATCTGTTCGTAGGCGTTTGCCCCCGATTCAATCGGGGGATCGAATTGATTATAGAAACATGAGTTTAATTAGTCGATTTATTAGTGAACAAGGAAAAATATTATCCAGACGGGTGAATAGATTGACCTTGAAACAACAACGATTAATTACTGTTGCTATAAAACAAGCTCGTATTTTATCTTTGTTACCCTTTCTGAATAATGAGAAACAGTTTGAAAGAACCGAGTCGACTGCTAGAACTACTGGTCTTAGAACTAGAAATAAATAGGCTTACTCTTTTTTCACTTGAATCATAATTTTAATCCGAACTCAAACACAGATTAGTGTTTTTCCGAGAATCCAGATTTGATTATCGTGTTGTAAAAACAAAAACGAATTGGAGAAAGCTTTTTTTCTTGAACGCATTCATTGATTTTGACTACTTTAGCATTTTTTATTATAGTAATTTCGACTCTACTTTCCCGGAGAATGAACTCCGGGAAAGTCTGTTTAAATTATTCCACTGGATTCTTTACAATCGACTTCTTTATATTTATATAACTCATTGGAAATCATATAAAGACAATTCCTATTTGATATAGCTATTTGTGCAAGTATTTTACGATTAAGAAGCAGCTGTCTCTTGTACAGATCGTGTATTAATCTACTATAACTATAGGATAGTGCCCGTTCTACTACTCTTTCACGAATTATTGCGTTTATCCGAATGATCCACAAACGACGAAAATTTCTCTTTTTACTATCCCGATCTCGATGAGCCGAAACCAAAGCTTTTATTTTTTGTTGAGTAATAGTTCGCGTAAGTCTTGAATGGGCCCCCCGAAAGCTTGATGCAAATAAACGAATTTTTGTTCTACGTCTCCGAGCTATATATCCCCGTCTAATTCTAGTCATTGAACAGCTGAAACTTTGAAGAATAACTAATTGATTTCTTTTCTTTCAGTTATTCTTTTGCCCTTTCCTAATCTATTAATAACAAAACGAATTTTTCCAATGTATAAAATAAAAATTCCAATGGCTTTGGCTGCTATAACCTTCCCGACCACGATTTTTTCTTTTTTTGTTTTAGGCGAAATTAAGAAAAAAATAAGAAATTGTATTCTGCGCTATAAGTGTAAAAAATCAAAGTAAATAGACAGATAAAGAAATAGTGGATTCCATCGTTTCTATGGTGACTTCGTAAACGGTGAGGTCTTTTCTATACACCGGAGCCTTTACTTCATTTAATCAACGTTATTGGTAACTTGTATAGTTCATCCTCCTTGGCTCTACCCATGAATTATCTAGTAATAGGTCTTTCACAACGAGATCTACCTATACCGTAACGGTATTTTTTTATGAAAATTAGCTGGGTAGCTGACCCTCTTAGTCCGTTCTTGTCAGAATAAGGCCTACTCTTTATACTTTTTAAATAAAAATTTCTCCGCTTAATGGATAACCGTTTGTTACCAATGGAGAATTGCTTCTCATCATTATTGGATTTGCACCAATGGAAACCATAAAATTCATACACAATGGAGGGATATGATAGATTGTCTTATTTTTTTAGATAGTAAATGGAGTCCCCTCTTCCATATTATATTCGCCGGTACGTATCATTGATACTGGAGAGGTTGTTTTTTTACTTTTGTGCCTGCTCATGATATGATCTAAACGAGTCGCACATACACCCGAGTACATGTTCCTCGACGCTGAGGGCATCCCCGAAGGGCGGGGGATTTCGTGACATTTCTTATTGGCTGTCTTGCATTTCTAATAAGTTGTTTAATAGTTGGCATGTTGAATTGTATACATAATGGACTGGTTTAGATTGATCCTAACCGGATGATTATGAATTACTTCTATATTAATAAATATGTAATAGAATATTAAAGTCAGAGATAAAATCTCAAATCGCGGATTTTCGTGAAATCCATGTTATTTTCATTCAACCGCTACAAGATCAACAATTCCATAAGCTTGTGCTTCTGTTGCTGACATAAAAACATCTCTTTCCATGTCTTCGGATACAACCCATAAAGGTTTGCCCGTTCTTTGTACATAAACCCTTGTGAGGGTTTCACGCAGTTTCAGCAGTTCTTCCGCTTCCAGGATAAATTCTCCCGTTTGTGCCTCATAAAACGAACTAGCAGGTTGATGGATCATTACCCTGATGATATAACATAATAAAAAGTTCCTATCTCGGAAGAGAAAAGAAAGATAAATAATAATAGGAAAAGGATAGAATTGAACAACCGTACGGGCATCTTTTATCTTTTGTGCATTGCATACGGCTCTACAATAAAATTGACCCTTCCCTTCCATTGAAGAAAGAGAAGAATATATCAGACCCAGATGGTTAACTGATCAAAATGCCACCCTTCCTTTCCAAATAGTTAAAAAATACTATGATGGCTCCGTTGCCTTATATATTTATATTAATTTTTATTGTTTTTTTGTCTGTGATTCAGCAATCCCAAAGTTTCTTTTTGATGCAATCAAATGAGGAAAAATCTTTTTTCACTCTCTTTACATAACATAAATATTGTTAAGAGTCTTCCAAAATAAAAACAAAAAGGTTTGTGACGCTGAAGTGGACTCCCGATAAATAAGATAAAATCGGAAATATCCTTTCTCTCATACCACCCTTTCGATACATAATCTAATTTTTTGACAATGCAAAATTTTCTCGTATCGAATTCGAAGTGCCATGCTATTATTACTTAATATTCATATTTCATAGGGCGAAGGCATAGTCTTCTTTAATTTCTCTCAAATAAAAACCTCATTGGCGCCAAGCGTGAGGGAATGCTAGACGTTTGGTAATTTCTCCCCCAACCAGGATAAAAGATCCCATTGAAGCGGCTAACCCCATGCATATTGTATGGACATCTGGTCGTACAAATTGCATAGTATCATAAATAGCTACTCCGGGGATTACCCATCCGCCGGGAGAGTTTATAAACAAATACAGATCTTTGGTATCATCTTCGATACTGAGATATATCATAAGACCAATAAGTTGATTTGAGATCTCGCTATCAACTGCTTGGCCTAAAAAAAGTAATCTTTCTCGATAAAGTCGGTTGATTAGGGTACAGGTATATTCCTTAGAAACCGTACATGCACCTTTTGGTGCATACGGTTCAAAAAAAATTGCGAAAAAAAAGAATCAATGTATAGATTCCAGTCCTTTTTCTCATAACAGGTTCTTTCTGACTTCTAACGAAAGGCTTTTTTCTTCTTCAATAAACACGAGTTTTGACTCTTTTTTTTAATATTTCTAAATATGATAAAAAATATAATAAAAAAGTCACTAAACCCATCTAATTAACTTCTCATTGATGTATTGTTTCATCGAAATTCAATCCAAATCACGATGGTATTCTCTTGTTCCTGAGTGGGTCTCTTTCATCTTTTTAGGTTTATGCTCTACTCCGGGTAAAGATTGACCCGATTTTCATTTGCACATATAGGACAAAGGCCCCATTACCATTTCTTTTTGTTATGACTTTTTCTGTTTTTTTTTTCAATTTTTTTCATACTTTCTACCAAGTATTTAGTAACCCGCTTGACAAATAAGTCAAATCGGAATCATTTATGACAGAACTAGTAATCATAGATATATTACCAATCGAATTGGGTTTTCTAAACGGAGCCTGGATATTTCATTTTTTCTTTTTTATTTAGTCCAACCAAACCAACCATAAATTATTCGAACTAATATTAATCTCCAAAATGGATCTAATTGCACTTCACGCTCCAAATTTTTGCTGATTCAATGAATCTTTCTCGGGTGAAACGGAGGATATCTCAATCGGGGGAGAAAACGGGGAAATCCCATAGGACCCAATATGTCTGACAAGTCGCACTATACGTCAACCCAAGATGCATCTTCCTCTCCAGGACTTCGGAAAGGTACTTTTGGAACACCAATAGGCATTAAATGAAGGAAAAAAGAACAAAGTACTGTATTTCACTTTGATGTAGAAACGTAATAATATGATTATTATTGTCCTTATAATATATATTGGCTTTTATCGTATTTATTTTATCCATAGATTATAGTTATAGAAAAAGTCATAAAGAAAAACAGAATGAATAAAGTCAAATTTGCAAATTATTATGAATAGGGCGATGAATAAGTATGTACACATTCACTCATAGACAATGGAATCCAACCCCCATTGCGTATTGTTACTTATCGAGTATAGAATAAATTTGCTTCTCTTTGTTCCTACGAAGAGAATTGTTCCATTATTTTATTACCAAGAGAATAGAACAAATATTAATCCCTATTCTGAATAATCCACCGAACAGGGGGGTCCATAGGATAGTTATAGTAGAGTCTTTTCCAATGCAATAAAGTTACGCAGTGTCTATTTAGCTTTGATAAAGGGGTATTTCCATGGGTTTGCCTTGGTATCGCGTTCATACTGTTGTATTGAATGATCCCGGCCGCTTACTTTCTGTTCATATAATGCATACAGCTCTGGTTGCTGGTTGGGCTGGTTCGATGGCTCTATATGAATTAGCAGTTTTTGATCCTTCCGATCCTGTTCTTGATCCAATGTGGAGACAGGGTATGTTTGTTATACCCTTTATGACTCGTTTAGGAATTACCAATTCATGGGGCGGTTGGAGTATCACAGGGGGAACTGTAACGAATGCGGGTATTTGGAGTTACGAAGGTGTAGCGGGGGCACATATTGTGTTTTCTGGTTTATGCTTTTTGGCAGCCATCTGGCATTGGGTATATTGGGATCTAGAAATATTTTGCGATGAACGTACAGGAAAACCTTCTTTGGATTTGCCCAAGATATTTGGAATTCATTTATTTCTTTCAGGAGTGGCTTGCTTTGGTTTTGGTGCATTTCATGTAACAGGCTTATATGGTCCTGGAATATGGGTGTCCGATCCTTATGGACTAACGGGCAAAGTACAACCCGTAAATCCGGCATGGGGCGTGGAAGGTTTTGATCCTTTTGTTCCGGGAGGAATAGCCTCTCATCACATTGCAGCAGGGACATTGGGCATATTAGCGGGGTTATTCCATCTTAGCGTCCGCCCACCACAACGCCTATACAAGGGATTGCGTATGGGAAATATTGAAACCGTCCTTTCCAGTAGTATCGCTGCTGTCTTTTTTGCGGCTTTTGTTGTTGCCGGAACTATGTGGTATGGTTCAGCAACTACTCCGATCGAATTATTTGGGCCCACTCGTTATCAATGGGATCAGGGGTACTTTCAGCAAGAGATATATCGAAGAGTTAGTGCTGGGCTAGCAGAAAATCAAAGTTTATCAGAAGCCTGGTCTAAAATTCCTGAAAAATTAGCTTTTTATGATTACATCGGAAATAATCCGGCAAAAGGGGGATTATTCAGGGCAGGTTCGATGGATAACGGGGATGGAATAGCGATTGGATGGTTGGGACACCCTATCTTTAGAGATAAAGAAGGGCGGGAACTTTTTGTACGTCGTATGCCTACTTTTTTTGAAACATTTCCAGTCGTTTTGGTAGACGGCGACGGAATTGTTAGAGCGGATGTTCCTTTTAGAAGGGCAGAATCAAAGTATAGTGTTGAACAAGTAGGTGTAACTGTTGAATTCTACGGCGGCGAACTCAATGGAGTCAGTTATAGCGATCCTGCTACTGTGAAAAAATATGCTAGGCGCGCTCAATTGGGTGAAATTTTTGAATTAGATCGTGCTACTTTGAAATCCGATGGTGTTTTTCGTAGCAGTCCAAGGGGTTGGTTTACTTTTGGACATGCTTCATTTGCTTTGCTCTTCTTTTTCGGACACATTTGGCATGGTGCTAGAACCTTGTTCAGAGATGTTTTTGCTGGTATTGACCCGGATTTGGATGCTCAAGTCGAATTTGGAACATTCCAAAAAATTGGGGATCCAACTACAAGAAGACAGGCAGTCTGATACAACACTACTTTGGTATCTTTTGCCTCGATTTTCTTTTTGGAATTTTCATAAGGTACCCGAGAAATCTTGACCACTTTTTTACTTTTTCTCTTTCTTTATACGGGAGAGAACCCCCCCCAAAAAAAATAAACAAACAGGTATGGAAGCTATAATTGTAATTGTAAACCGCGATCGAATCTATGGAAGCACTGGTTTATACATTCCTCTTAGTCTCGACTCTAGGGATAATTTTTTTCGCTATCTTTTTTCGAGAACCTCCTAAAGTTCCAACTAAAAAGATAAAATGATTTTTCATTATCTCAATTGAAATTGAAGTAATGAGCTTCCCAATATTGGGAGGCTCATTACTTCAACTAGTCCCCATGTTCCTCAAACGGATCTCTTAGTTGTTGAGAAGGTTGCCCAAAAGCGGTATATAAGGCGTACCCGGTAAAACTTACAAGTAAACCAGATATAAAGATGGCTACTAGGGTTGCTGTTTCCATTATTATTTATATAATTTCAAGACCCCAATGGATCTATGATAAGATCGTTTATTTACAACGGAATGGTATACAAAGTCAACAGATCTCAATGAATACAATAGGATTTATGGCTACACAAACTGTTGATAACAGTTCTAGATCTGGTCCAAGACGAACTACTGTAGGGAGTTTATTAAAACCATTGAATTCAGAATATGGTAAAGTAGCTCCGGGGTGGGGAACAACCCCTTTGATGGGTGTCGCAATGGCTCTATTTGCGGTATTTCTATCTATTATTTTGGAGATTTATAATTCTTCCGTTTTATTGGATGGAATTTCAATGAATTAGAGCTATAAGAACTCCCAAGTTCTAGCTTTTGAATCCAAAATAAAATCAATCATTTAGAGCTCGGATTTCGAGCCCATTCTATTTTGGGAGTTCGATCGCGAAATTTCTTTGTTTCTGTATTTCCGGAATATGAGTGTGTGACTTGTTATAATTGATCCTATTGATATTACAGAGAATGGGTCTGTCATCTTGATAGAGATGGTTCTACTTCGTCGGATATTTATTTTAGTATCTGGAACACGGAATATACAGAATAGATTAAGAAATATTTGAACTATGATTCATACTTAATGTTCAGACCTCGTATCATATCCGGACTCAAAAAATTTTCAATTTTCAAAAGGAATTCAATTTTATAAATATAAATCGAAAGGTTTTTCTTCTATTTCGATTTTGACAAAAAGACAAAAATTTCTTTGAGTTTTTAATCATTCTATCTATTCGTGGAATAAGTGATGGTCCAAGTATTCTTACTCAGGAAATATTTGACTTAAGTTAGAGTTTTTTTTATTGAATCATCGCGTTTCTAGTATGAATCTGAGGTTTTAAAATCAATTCATAGGGTTCTTAACAAGAGAATTCCTATTAATACAATAAAAAAACAAATAATAAACATTATATATAAATAGAAAAATGAAATAGGAAAGGAGAGGATTCAAGAGGCCCGTAAGAAAGACGACTGAGCCAACTTGAGATTTGGGTATTATCGCCCCAAACAAAGAAGAGCTTTCGAGTTTTTCTTCTTTTATACCTTCAAAGAAGATTGAATCTTTGATTCAAAAAAAGTCTCAAACTTTATATTACATATCCGTTGGAAATAGTATTGGGGTATTTTTGCTTGAGCTGTACGAGATGAAAGTCTCACATACGGTTCTCAGGGGGGGTTCCACCTATCTCAATAAAGTTTATGATTGGTTCGAAGAACGTCTCGAGATTCAAGCGATTGCAGATGATATAACTAGTAAATACGTTCCTCCCCACGTCAATATATTTTATTGCTTAGGGGGAATTACGCTTACTTGTTTTTTAGTCCAAGTTGCTACGGGATTTGCTATGACTTTTTACTACCGGCCAACCGTTACTGAGGCTTTTGCTTCTGTTCAATACATAATGACTGAAGCTAACTTTGGTTGGTTAATACGGTCAGTTCATCGATGGTCAGCAAGTATGATGGTCCTAATGATGATTCTTCATGTATTTCGTGTGTATCTCACCGGTGGATTTAAAAAACCTCGCGAATTGACTTGGGTTACAGGTGTGGTTCTGGCTGTATTGACCGCATCTTTTGGTGTAACTGGTTATTCCTTACCTCGGGACCAAATCGGTTATTGGGCAGTAAAAATTGTAACAGGTGTACCTGAAGCTATTCCTGTAATAGGATCTCCTTTGGTAGAATTATTGCGCGGAAGTGCTAGTGTGGGACAATCCACCTTGACTCGTTTTTATAGTTTACACACTTTTGTATTGCCGCTTCTTACTGCCGTATTTATGTTAATGCACTTTCCAATGATACGTAAACAAGGTATTTCTGGCCCTTTATAGAGAAGATATATCATATATTTTTGTAATAAATAAATCATTTATCATTTGGAGGAGGAATATATAGTATTTCATTGCTATAAGTATGGATTATTGAAAATAATAAGACATGTATTTGGATATATCCCTTCAACTATTCCTGTCAAATAAATAAGACTGTGGGTCGAAGGGAATTCTCTGAAGAGAAAGTGGATTATGGGAGTGTGTGACTTGAACTGTTGATTAGTCTGTGTAGTTATAGGCCTGCCACATTGGAATTGGAATTCACAATC